AAAAATCCGAAAGTTCTTTCTTGTGGTTATAATGCCAAAACATCAAGTCGGCTCGTTTGTCTCTATGGTGATGATTATAGGCCTCTTGAATCTTCTATTTACCTATTTTTTTTTTAGTTTTTTTTTTTTTTTATTGTGTGTAATGCGCCTTTACTACTGTTTTCTTTATTATTGATAGGAATTCTCTTGTTAAGACCCTATGAATCAATTAAAACCCCAGATTCATACTAGAACCACGATGATTCAATAAAACCCTTTATAAATATAAACTAATTCCAAAAATTCCTTGAGTAAGAACTCTTAGATTATCACTTATTCAATGAATAACTAGAATGAATAAAAATCCAAAGACACCTTTGTCCTTTGATCAAAATAAGCATAAATAGGAGTTTGAAAGAATAAAAATCTTTCGATTTATAACTTCTAAATATAACCCTTTGAAGAAAAAAAATGGAAGTCCGGACACGAGGTCTGAATATTAAGTATGAATCATAGTGCTAATAATACTTTGTAATCTATTTCCTATATTCCGTGCTTCAGATACTAGAATGAATATCCGACGAAGTAAAACCATCTCGATCAAGATGACAGACGCATTCTCTGTACTATCCATAGGATCAATTATAACAAGTCACACACTCATATTCCGGAACTACAGAAACAAAGAAATTCCACGATCGAACTACCAAAATAGAATGGGATAAAAATCAGAGACCTAAATGCTTCACTTTGTATTGAAAAGCTAGTTACTAGTTCTTGTGAATCTAATTCGTTCCAATTCCGTCCAGTAAAATGGAAGAATTATAAATCTCCAAAATAATAGATAGGAATACCGCAAAAAGGGCCATTGCGATACCCATCAAAGGAGTAGTTCCCCACCCAGGAGCCACTTTACCGTATTCTGAATTCAATGGTTTCAATAAACTCCCTACAGTAGTTCGTCTTGGACCAGATCTAGAACTACTCTCAACGGTTTGTGTAGCCATAAATCGTATTTTATATTCATTGAGATCTGTTGACTTTGTATACCATTCCGTTGTAAATAAATGATCTTATCATAGATCCATTGTGGTCTTGAAACTTGAAACTATATAATAATGGAAACAGCAACCCTAGTTGCCATCTTTATATCGGGTTTACTTGTAAGTTTTACTGGGTACGCCTTATATACTGCTTTTGGGCAACCCTCTCAACAACTAAGAGATCCATTCGAGGAACACGGAGACTAGTTGAGGTAATGAGCCTCTCAATATTGAGAGGCTCATTACTTTCAATTGAGATAATGAAAAATCATTTCACCTTTTTAGTTGGAACTTTAGGTGGTTCTCGAAAAAAGATAGCGAAAAAAATTATTCCTAAAGTTGAGACTAAGAGGAATGTATAAACCAATGCTTCCATAGATTCGATCGTGGTTTACAATTATAGCTTCCATACCTGTTTATTGGGGATCGTCTCCCGGATAAAGAAAGAGCAAGAGTCAAAGAAAAGGTAGCGATTCAAATCAAGATTTATCTGGTACCCTACAGTTTTTCACAAAACTAAAGACGAAAAATAACAAAACAATATTGTATCAGATTACTTGTCTTCTTGTAGTTGGATCTCCAAGTTTTTGGAATGCTCCAAATTCTACTTGAGCATCCAAATCTGGGTCAATCCCAGCAAAAACATCTCTGAACAAGGTTCTAGCACCATGCCAAATGTGTCCGAAGAAAAAGAGAAGAGCAAACGAAGCATGTCCAAAAGTAAACCAACCCCTCGGACTGCTACGAAAAACACCGTCGGATTTCAAAGTAGCACGATCTAATTCAAAAATTTCACCCAATTGAGCACGTCTAGCATATTTTTTCACAGTAGCGGGATCACTATAACTGACTCCATTGAGTTCGCCACCATAGAACTCAACAGTTACACCTACTTGTTCGACACTGTATTTCGATTCTGCCCTTCTAAAAGGAACATCGGCTCTAACAATTCCGTCTCCGTCTACCAAAACAACCGGAAATGTTTCAAAAAAAGTAGGCATACGACGTACAAAAAGTTCACGCCCCTCTTTATCTCTAAAAACAGGGTGTCCTAACCACCCAACAGCAATTCCATCCCCATTGTCCATTGAGCCCGCTCTGAATAATCCCCCCTTTGCTGGATTATTGCCGATGTAATCATAAAAAGCTAATTTTTCAGGAATTTTAGACCAAGCTTCGGATAAACTTTGATTTTCGGCTAGCCCAGCACCAACTCGTCGATATATTTCTTGTTGGAAGTATCCTTGATCCCATTGATAACGAGTGGGACCAAATAATTCAATCGGGGTAGTTGCCGAACCATACCACATAGTTCCAGCAACCACAAAAGCTGCAAAAAAGACAGCAGCGATACTACTGGAAAGGACAGTTTCAATATTTCCCATACGTAATCCTTTGTATAGACGTTGGGGCGGACGGACACTAAGATGGAATAGACCCGCCAATATGCCCAAGGTACCTGCTGCAATATGATGAGAGGCTATTCCTCCCGGAACAAAAGGATCAAAACCTTCCACACCCCACGCCGGATTTACAGATTGTACCCTTCCGGTTAGTCCATAAGGATCGGATACCCATATTCCCGGACCATACAATCCTGTTACATGAAATGCGCCAAAACCAAAGCAAGCCAACCCTGAGAGAAATAAATGAATTCCAAAGATTTTGGGCAAATCCAAAGAGGGTTTTCCTGTACGTTCATCACAAAATATTTCTAGATCCCAATACACCCAGTGCCAGATAGCTGCCAAAAAGCATAAGCCAGAAAACACAATATGTGCACCGGCCACGCCTTCGTAACTCCAAATACCCGGATTCGTTATAGTCCCTCCTGTGATACTCCAACCGCCCCATGAATTGGTTATTCCTAAACGAGTCATGAAGGGTATAACGAACATACCTTGTCTCCACATTGGATCAAGAACAGGGTCAGAGGGATCAAAAACTGCTAATTCGTATAGAGCCATCGAACCGGCCCAACCAGCAACCAGAGCTGTATGCATTATATGGACAGCAAGCAAACGACCGGGATCATTCAATACGACGGTATGAACACGATACCAAGGCAAACCCATGGAAATACCCCTCTATCAACGAAAAATAGACACTATGTAACTTTATTGCACTGGAAAAAAACTATACTATGGACCTTCCCCTTTGAGTGGATTATCTCGGGGAAAGGATTAATATTTGTTCTATTCTTTTAGTAATAATGTCTTTTATTAATATTATTAATAATGGAACAATTTTGTTTGTAGGAACAAAAAGAAGCAGATCTATTCTACACCCGATAAGTACCAATACGCAATGGTAAGAGGTTGATACCTTTTATATGAGTGACTGCATTTATATTTTTTTTTGTTCATCATTCAATTCAAAGGACCTATTTGAAAGAATTTTCTTTTAGTATTTCTGTCTTCCTTTTTTATAAACTTATTCAATCTATGGATAAAATATGATAAAGAACAATATTATTAAGACAATAAATACATTGTTACGCTTTCACATCAAAGTGAGCTATAGTAATTAATTTTTATTTCATTTAATGCCTATTGGTGTTCCAAAAGTTCCTTTTCGAAACCCTGGAGAGGAAAATGCATCGTGGATTGACATATAGTGCGACTTGTCAGATATATTTGGTCATATGGTATTTCCCCGTTCTCTTACCCGATCGAGATATCCCCTCTTTCGCCCAAGAAAGGTTGATTGAATCATCCAAAAATTTGGAGCGTGAAATGCAATGAAGTGCAATTCAATCTATTTTTTAGGGGGGTATACAGATTAATATTCTCAATTATAATAATTTATAATTTATGGTTGGCTTGGTTAGACCAAAAAAATGAAATATACAGGCTCCGTTTAGAAAAAAAAAACCAATTGGTAATATATCTATGATTACCACTTATATCATATTCTATTTATAAATATCATATTCTATTTATAAAGATTTTCCATTTATAATATATAATAATGATCTCAAACCGTTAATCAATCGAGTAATGTGATGGTGATGGATGCATTGAATATTTACTATTTGGCGGGAGACATGGAATAAATAAAAAAAGGAAGTCGTAGCAAAAAGACGTGGTATTGGGGCATTTGTCCTATATGTGCAAATCCAAATCGGGCAGATCTTTATTCGGAGTAGAGCCTAAACCTAAAAAAAGTTGAAAAAGACCGTTCAGGAACAAGAAAATTACATCGCGATTTGGATTGGATCCCGATGAAACAATACATCAATGAGAAGTTAGTCCGATAAGTTTAGTGAATTTTTTTTTTATTTATAGGTTTTTAATTTATATAGTTATATATAAATTAAAACAGGCCAAAACTCATCTTTCTTGAAACATGAAAGAAAAAGCTCCCCTTTGTTACAAGCTAAAAGGAGCCTGCTATGAATATGAAAAAAGAAAGAAAGCTAGAATCTACACATTGATTCTTTGTTTGTTTTCGCAATTTGTGTTGAACCGTATGCATCAAAAGGTGCCCGTACGGTTCCTAAGGGATACAATTTTATCCCAATCAACCGACTTTATCGAGAAAGATTACTTTTTTTAGGCCAACCGATTGATAACGAGATCTCGAATCAACTTATTGCTCTTATGGTATATCTCAGTATGGATAACGATACCAAAGATCTGTATTTGTTTATAAACTCTCCTGGCGGATGGCTAATACCCGGAGTAGCTATTTATGATGCTATGCAATTTGTGCGACCAGATATACAGACAGTATGCATGGGATTAGCCGCTTCAATGGGATCTTTTATTCTGGTCGGAGGAGAAATTACCAAACGTCTAGCATTCCCTCACGCTTGGCGCCAATGAGTTTTTTATTTGATTTGAGAGAAAAAAAGAAGACTATGCCTTCGCGCTATATGAAATATGAATATTAAGTAATAATAGCATGGCACTTCGAATTCGATATAAAAAGAAAAATTTTTCAAAATACTTACATTATGTATCGAAAGAGTAGTATGAGATAAAGGGTATTTCCAATTTTATCTGATCTATCGGAAGACCCATTTCAGCGTCACAAACTTTTTTGGTTTCACACCGAAGATAACAATATTTATGTTATGAAAGAATACGAAAAAAAAAAAAAAAAAAGAAACTTTGGGATTGCTAAATAACAGACGAAATAATAAAGCAACGGAGCCATCATAGTATTTTTTAACTACTCCAAAAGGAAGGGTGGTTAGTGGATCATTTACCTATATGAATCTGATAGACCCTACAATATATGACATAAATATATAATAAAATATAACATAAATATACAACATATATATTTATTTTTTTTTGCCTATTTCTTCGATGTAAGTAAGGTAAAAAAAAAGTAAAAAAGTAAAAGTGAATTCCATTGTAGAGCCGTATGCAATGCGCAAAAGATGCCTGTACGGTTGTTCAATTCTATCTTTTTTTCGTACTATTTTTTTTTATTATTCTTTATCTCTTCGACTTTCATCATGCAAGATGGAGGAACTGTCTATTATGTTATATTATCAGGGTAATGATGCATCAACCTGCTAGTGGTTTTTATGAGGCACAGACGGGAGAATTTGTCCTGGAAGCGGAAGAACTACTGAAGCTACGCGAAACCATCACAAGGGTTTATGTACAAAGAACAGGCAAACCTTTATGGGTTGTTTCCGAAGACATGGAAAGAGATATTTTTATGTCAGCAACAGAAGCCCAAGCTCATGGAATTGTTGATCGTGTAGCGGTTAAAAAATAACAAAAACTAACAGAACAGGGATTTCACGCAAATCCGGGATTTGCGATTTTACCGTCTTACCGGGTTTAATATTCTATTAATTAATAATTCATCTATTAATATATAAATGATTCATAATCATCCGGTTAGGATCGATCTAAACCAGCTCATTATGTATATGATTCAACATGCCAACTATTAAACAACTTATTAGAAACACAAGACAGTCAATCAAAAATGTCACGAAATCTCCTGCTCTTAAGGGATGTCCTCAGCGACGAGGAACATGTACTAGGGTGTATGTGCGACTCGTTCAGATAATGTGCTAGGCCAAAAGAAAGAAAACAATTGATCCAGTATTGGTGATCAGTACCAATGAATAGGATAGAATGAAAGAAGCCCATTCACTATCTAAAACTAAAAAGGTAAATCTAAAAATAAAAAAGATCGATCATATCTTTCTATTGTGTTATCAAATTTATGGTTTTCATTGGTGCTAAATCCAATCATTTCAATTTTTAATTTACGACGAGAAAGAATTCCCCATTGGTAGAAAAATTTATCCATTAAGCAGGGAAATCCTATTTAAAAAGCAGAAAGGTTATGCCCTTATTCTTGACTCTTGCAAGAACGGACTAACAGGGTCAGCTACTCAGCTAATCTTCATAATTAAATACCGTTACTGTATCGGTGGGTTTCGTTGTGAAAGACCTATTACTAGATAATTATGGGTAGAGCCAAAAAGTGTGAACTGTACAAGTTAACAATAACATTCATTAAATGAAAGAAGGGGCTCCGGTGTATAGAGAAGACCTCACCGTTTAAGAAGAAACCATAGAAACGATGGAACCCACTATACCCATTTATATTTACTACTTTTTGATTTACTATTTTATTTACTATGTTTTTTTTGATATTTAGTATCAAAAAAAATTTCTTATTTCGAGGCGAAAGCCTATAAAAAAATCGTGGTCGGGAAGGTTATAGTAGCAAAAGCCATTGGAATTTTTTTTTTATACATTGGAAGAATCCGTTTTGTTATTAATAGACTAGGAAAGGGGAAAGAAATAACTGAAAGAAAAGAAATCACTTAGTTATTCATCAAAGTTTCATTTATTCAATGACCAGAATTAAACGCGGATATATAGCTCGAAGACGTAGAACAAAAATTCGTTTATTTGCCTCAAGCTTTCGAGGGGCTCATTCAAGACTTACCCGGACTATTACTCAACAGAAAATAAGAGCTTTGGTTTCAGCTCATCGGGATAGAGATAGGCAAAAGAGAGATTTTCGGCGTTTGTGGATCACTCGGATAAATGCAGTAAGTCGAGACAATAATGTATACTATAGTTATAGTAGACTAATACACAATCTGTACAAAGGGCAGTTGCTTCTTAATCGTAAAATACTTGCACAAATAGCTATATTCAATAGGAATTGTTTTTATATGATTTCTAATGAGATCATAAAATAAGGAGATTGGAAGGAATCCGTTGGAATGTTTTATTTTAAATGGAGTTCCCTGGAGAATGAACTCCGGGAAGGTAGAGTAGAAATTAGTATGATAAAATATCATCCTATGAGAAAGTTATCAAAATGAACAAACACGTTCAATAAAAAAATATTTATTCTTCTTTCCCAATTCTTTTTTTTTCTTACGACACGATAATCAAATAATCAAATCTGGATTCTCATATTTTTCGAACAAAACGTAAATTTGCGTTTGAGTTCGGATTGGAATTTGATTCAATTGAAAAATTATTTATTTTTAGTTCTCAGACCTGTAGTTCTAGTGGTCGACTCGCTTCTTTCAAATTGTTTCTCATTATTAAGAAAAGGTAACGAAGATAAAATACGAGCTTGTTTTATAGCAACGGTAATTAATCGTTGTTGTTTTAAAGTCAATCTATTCACCCGTCTAGATAATATTTTTCCTTGTTCACTAATAAATCGACTAATTAAACTCATGTTTCGATAATCAATTCGATCCCCCGATTGGATCGGGGGCAAACGCCTACGAAAAGATCGCTTGGATTTAAGAAAGAATCGCTTGGATTTATCCATGGTTTGTTTATTCCTTATCCCGAAAATACTACTCCTATTTCGATCGGATCAAAACAAAAACGATCAAAAAAGATTTAGAATTAATAAATAGGATTTGTTTATATTTAATATATGTTATAGAAATTGTTATGTTATATATAACATGTCGTTTTTCATCTTCCTTGGATTGGAAGGCGGACACGGAGGCGATCGGTTCGATCTATTTCTTTATTTCACTGTGAATCGTATGTTTGTAACAAAAGGGACAGAATTTTCTCAATTCTAATCGACTGGGCGTATTATGTCGATTCTTTTGAGTAATATATCTGGAAATGCCCATTGATTTTTTATTAACACGATTTCGAACACAAGCGGTACATTCCAAAATAACCGTTACTCGGACATCTTTACCCTTGGCCATGAACCTCCTTTGGGTTTTTGACTGACTCCATTTTTCTATTTTCCAATCCGAAGGGAAGAAGAAGAAAGGAACGAAAAAAAAATAAAATAAAAGTTGCTAACTCTAAATCAAATTATGAAAGATTTCGTTTCAATTTCAATCAATCAATAATCACTATAGTAATAATAAGGACTATAATGATTTCTGACTCTATTTCGACTTTATAAATGTAAATCGCTGTACAGTATTTCATTTAAGTATCTTGTATGATATTGTTGCTCCAGCCATCACATTTCCGTTTATAAAAAAAAGAAGAGAAGGAGAGGGATTAGTCACAGATATTTGATTGTATCTCTAATCTTCTTCACCCCCCCCCATCTCACTAACTAGAATGAAAAAAAAGGAAATATCAACGCATCCGGAAATAAACGATTGATCTCTATCAATAAACCCGCTAAAGACCCGAACCATAGAGTACTTACTACCGGTGCCACGGAGAGGTATGTTTTTAGATCTCGCATTGAAAATCCTCCTTCTTTTTATTGTAATTTTATTCTAAAATGTAATAAATAATGGTAATACATATATGACCCGATGTGTATATGTAGTTAACTACTGACCACTTATATTTGTACGCAGAATCCCTAATTCAAATTGAAATGTACAACGATTCAGTACAGTAGATAGTCGATATTCCTTTTCTTAAAACAAAAAAATAAGTTACTTTTTACCTCTACTTGAGAATTCCCGAAAAAGTGTTCTTTTTTTTACCTTACGGCGGGTTTCATCTTTATTTAATACGTATATAGTATAAGTCTTTTATTACTATATGTTATATGATATATGAGACCAAAAAGAAGAAATAGCAAGATTGTGTATATTAATGGAAGAAATAAAGATGTGGAAAACAAGACAGAGATTCTCTACAATGACACTGTAGGCCAATTGAAAGGGATGTAGCGCAGCTTGGTAGCGCGTTTGTTTTGGGTACAAAATGTCACGGGTTCAAATCCTGTCATCCCTACCTATTCCTTATGGGCAGTAACGAGGGATCAATTGAAATTGATTAAAATTGGATATACAAAATAAATCTTTAATTTTATTATATTATTTATGATAGTATATACATGCAAGACGAATTGGGTCACAAAATAAAATGATTTTTGTGATAATAAAGCGCTCTTAGTTCAGTTCGGTAGAACGTGGGTCTCCAAAACCCGATGTCGTAGGTTCAAATCCTACAGAGCGTGATTCTATTCTTGTTATTTGTTCGTTTGAAAATTAGACTGAAAAACTTGAACAGCAATCTGAATTTGACCTCCTGTAGATTAAAGAAAGTAGGAGGTCAATCAAAAAAAAAAGAGATGTTAATTAATCAAAGGTCCAATTGATCACCGCGTCTGTATTGTAAATATGCAGTTACGAATAATCCAGCCAAAGTAATAGGAATTAGACCTAAGACAATTCCAAATAGAAAAACTTCAATCATTTCAATTTCTTTGAACGCAGAAAAGGAGAGGTAATATCTATCCTTAAATATTAATCCGTATTACCCATGAATTCAATGACCAAGAATTGGAAATGGGCCGGGTAAGGAACTATAGAATATATGAACTACCACAGAAGGTTTTTTTTTAGGAATGGTTCATGCAATTAATTTCAAATAAGTCGTATCTTGTTTAGACCGATAAATAGAGCCGAGGTTATAGTCAAAGCTGCTAGTAGAAAACCGAAATAACTAGTTATAGTAAGCATGAAGAGGATAAATTTTAATTAAATATGTTTTTTTTTATGCATATGTTTATAAAGCACTTCCCTA